AACTGATATTAGAAAGAAAAGATTACTTAATTACAGTATTGATTTCGGAATATGTATTTTTTGTGGTAATTGCGTTGAGTATTGTCCAACAAATTGTTTATCAATGACTGAAGAATATGAACTTTCTACTTATGATCGTCACGAATTGAATTATAATCAAATTGCTTTGGGTCGGTTACCAATGTCAATAATTGACGATTACACCATTCGAACAATTTTAAATTTGCCTGAAATAAAAACTTAAGAACTCATTTTGATCTAAAAGAATGAAGGTTTTTGTTTGGTGAATAACTACAATTATATTCATAATTATATTGATTAGGATTAGGCGGCGAGTAATTTATATTAATATGAAAAATATATTTCTTTTCTATAGTCTATATTGATGATTTGAAAATTGATGATTTGAAAATATATAGATTCAAATTACTCCTTCGAGAGATTTGGCCAATAACTACATCTACATCAATCCATATCCATGAAAATGGAATTTTTCAAATTGAATAATTAAGAACTATTATAAAATAGAAAAAAAGTTATAAAATAGAAAAAAAGTGGAGTTACTTCTTTTTTCCTGACCGGGTCAATAAAGTTATGCAAGATTTTGATTTATTTATCTCTTATATATAATGGATTTACCTGGACTAATACATGATTTTCTTTTAGCCTTTCTGGGATTAGGTCTTATATTAGGGGGTCTGGGAGTAGTATTACTTGCCAATCCCATTTATTCTGCCTTTTCATTGGGATTTGTTTTTGTTTGTATATCGTTATTCTATATTCTATCGAATTCCCATTTTGTAGCTGCTGCGCAGCTCCTTATTTACGTAGGAGCCATAAATGTTTTAATCATTTTTGCTGTGATGTTCATAAATGGTTCAGAATATTCCAAAGATTTCCGTCTTTGGACCGTGGGAGATGGAGTAACTTCCGTGGTCTGTACAAGTCTTTTTGTTTCACTAATGACTACTATTCCAGATACGTCATGGTACGGGATTATTTGGACTACAAAAGCAAACCAGATTGTAGAGCAAGATCTGATAAGTAATAGTCAACAAATTGGGATTCATTTATCAACAGATTTTTTTCTTCCGTTTGAATTTATTTCAATAATTCTTTTAGTTGCGTTAATCGGCGCAATTGCTGTAGCTCGTCAATAATAACTCTTTATAACTGGAAAAACCTTGTTATGAGCTATCACATGTCTTTCCTTTTTTCTATTTGACTTTGTATATAAATTTCTATTTGACTTTGTATATAAAATAGAAATTATTTATTAGTTCAATCTATTCCCAATATATTACTTTGTTGCATTACTCGTTATATTCTAGTCAATCCAATTGGTTAAATTGTTGTTCATATTGAAATGAATCGAGATTTATAAGGAGTTGGTTAATGATGCTCGAACAGGTACTTTTTTTGAGTGCTTATTTATTTTCTGTTGGTCTATATGGATTGATTACAAGTCGAAATATGGTTAGGGCTCTTATGTGTCTTGAACTTATATTAAATGCGGTTAATCTCAATTTTGTAACATTTTCTGATTTTTTTGATAGTCGTCAACTAAAAGGATCCATTTTTTCTATTTTTGTTATAGCTATTGCAGCTGCTGAAGCCGCTATTGGACTCGCTATTGTTTCATCAATTTATCGTAACAGAAAATCAACTCGTATAAATCAATCAAATTTATTGAATAAGTAATATTATAATATAAATTATCACATTATAATTTTCATAAATTAATTTCAATTAGTAAATTAATTTCAATTAGCATGTCTGCCATGTAAGATATGATCATGTTATCACAAAGATAAGAAATCAAAGTATTTTGGCACTGTCAATCCAGAAATAGAGAAAAAAACGGGGAACTCATCGATTCATCTAGTACTAGTATTTAAATATATAATTCATTTATCAATTTACTAGATTGAAACTTTATCGCGTTCAAAAATAGATAGATCCAATGTCGCATTCAGTAAAGATTTATGATACATGTATCGGGTGTACTCAATGTGTTCGAGCCTGTCCTACGGATGTTTTAGAAATGATCCCTTGGGACGGATGTAAAGCCAAACAAATAGCTTCTGCTCCAAGAACAGAGGATTGTGTCGGTTGTAAGAGATGTGAATCCGCCTGCCCAACAGATTTCTTGAGTGTTCGAGTTTATTTATGGTATGAAACAACCCGCAGCATGGGTATAGCTTATTAATACGTTACAGAAACCCCTACTTGAGTCCATTTTTTTACCGCAAAAACCTGTGCTCAAAAATAGATTATTTTTGAGCACAGGTTTTTCTGGTCCAAGTGTATCTTGTCTTTACCACGAACAAATTTCCTTGGTTAACAATAATTGTAGTTTTACCAATATTTGCAGGTTCCTTAATTTTCTTTCTTCCCCATAAAGGAAATAGGGTAATAAAGTGGTATGCTATATGTATATGCATGTTAGAACTTCTTCTAACAACCTATGCATTCTGTTATCATTTCCAATTGGACGATC